CGGTTCATATTTTTTTTTTGAATCCTATCATTTCTCATTTTATTCAAGTAATTGGTAATTGTTCGTTCATAGAATAAATAGGCTAATAAACTATCTCACTTTGAAATTCTAAACTGAAGCTATTATTACTAGTCCAAATAGTAAAATAATTATTATAAATGGAAATTCTTATTATTATCCCCCTATCTATTGAATTCTTTCCTATTTCTTTTTTCATTAGATTCATATATTTAGAATTAGATTTCCTATTTTTTATTATTCTTTTTTCTAGTTAGTATTTTTACTATTTGGGAAAAAAAAAATAGAGAGATTGTTGGAACAATCCATATTCGTGATGCAAATGTTGTTACATTAGATCCCCCCAAGAGTTCTTTCCTTATGGAACTACAATACAAAACAGAGATGGGATTCTTTCATATGGAAAGAATATAGAACCTAAAAGGTTAATAGAAGTTGCTCTTCTTTGAATCGAGTTGGCCCGAAATCAAATTCAAATAAAAAAGAAAATAAAAATATTCAATAATTTGAGATTTTTTGAAAAAGGCAAGGTTTTCTTTTATTTCTTTAGTGTCCGTCTAGAATGACTGATGAATCAAGAATTCTCAATTGGAACTAAACGAATTCTTTAAATTCGTTTTTTTTTTTTTTTACCGTCGTATCTGGATTGAGACTTAGGCAAATGTTTTCTTCATATATGTAGTAAAAGAACATATCTAATTTCACGCTTTCATGCCTATTCTAACTAGTTATTTTGGTTTTTTACTGGCTGCTTCAACTATAACCCCAGCTCTATTTATTGGTTTGAACAAGATACGACTTATTTGAAATGAATGAAATTCAAGAAACAGAAAAAATTGACAAAAATCAAAGCCTCTGCAGAATATTTTATTTAAGGTATTCTATGGTTCCTTCCCGCGTCAATTGCCAATTTCTGGTCATTGAGATTCACGGATAATTCAGATTAATATTTAGGAATACATCTTACCTCTATTTTTATTCCCTAAAACAAATCACAATGATTGAAGTTTTTCTATTTGGAATCGTCTTAGGTCTAATTCCTATTACTTTAACAGGTTTATTTGTAACTGCCTATTTACAATACAGACGCGGTGATCAGTTTGACCTTTGATTGAGTAACATCTCTTTTTTTGATTGACCTCCTCCTTGTAGGAGGTCAATTTTAAGTTGCAATTCTACTTTGTTTTGTGCAATTATTTCGTTGTAATTCAACATAACATAAACGGAATCACGCTCTGTAGGATTTGAACCTACGACATCGGGTTTTGGAGACCCGCGTTCTACCGAACTGAACTAAGAGCGCTTTATTATATCCTATACCAGTAGATCAAATTGTAGATCTTTTTACCCCCGGGGTGGTTTATTGTGTACATATAGTATGGAAAAATTATGTCCAAAGATTCCCGATCTTATTCAATGAATACCTCATAACTGTCCATAGGAGAAAGAATAGGTAGGGATGACAGGATTTGAACCCGTGACATTTTGTACCCAAAACAAACGCGCTACCAAGCTGCGCTACATCCCTTTTTAAAATTGTTGTACAGTATCATTGTATAAGATACATGTCTTTTTTCCATATCCTTATTCTTTGCTCTATCTATATAGGTAGAGAATGTTCTTGTGATCTTTTTTTAGGGGGCGGCAAAATCAAATCTGTTGGGTTATTGTACATATGCATTTTACATATGCATTTTAGTTAATTTAATTTCAAGCAAAAACAAATGATCTTGAACTCAAAGATCGGGTTCTCTATTATCTATGTATTAGAATATCGAACTAGGACTAGATATGTATTACAATATACAATACAAATAAAGAATAAAAAAAAAATAGAAAAGAAAATAAGAAGGAGGATTTTCAATGCGAGATATAAAAACATATCTTTCAACGGCACCTGTGCTAACCACTCTATGGTTTGGGTTTTTAGCAGGTCTATTGATAGAAATTAATCGTTTCTTTCCAGATGCCTTGTCATTTCCCTTTTTTTCATCCGGATTGAATTCGTTTATTGATCTGTAAAGAAAGGAAGAAGAATTGAGATAGAATTCTACGTCACATAGCTACGATTTTGCTCCCTTTTTCTTTCAAAAAGAAAGAGAAAGAGTGTGTCGAACCTCAGTCAAAATACAGTGAATCTACTTGGGGAAAAAGAAGTGTAAATGTGGATCCAGTCTAGGGACAAGTTCTACAAAATTAGAACATATACAGAAGAAAATACTTAGATTAGGATAGGAAGAATTCCTAGTTAGAAAAAATTGTATTAATGAATTATTATGATATTCTTAATATTCTTCTAGTAATGAAATAGTTATACTAATTAATAGTAATTCTATTTTAGATTAGATTACTTTAGATTAGATTACTTTGAAATAATTCGAATTCTAATAATTTGAAAAATAAAATAGTTATGAATTCCATTTCTAGTTAGTAACTTTTCTTAATAAATAGATAGAATATAGATTCTCTTTTTACTTTCTTTGGTTCGGGTCAAAAAGAAAATGAAGAGAGTTAGAAAGTGAAGTCGATCCAAAATAAAAAGGAGGTTTATGGATAAGGGTAAAGATATCAGAATTCTAGTGATTTTGGAATGTACCTGTTGTGTTCAACAGGGTGTTAATAAAGAATCGCCGGGCATTTCTAGATATATAACTCAAAAGAATCGACACAATACACCCAAACGGTTAGAATTGAGAAAATTTTGTCAATATTGTAAAAAGTATACGATTCATGGGGAAATAAAGAAATAGATAGAATGTCATGCGTGTGTGATTTTTCCAAGTAGCGGGAAGAGTAAGAACTTTACATCTTAACATATATAATACAAACCAAATTCTATTTTGGTCGAATATGAAATGAATAAGAAAAGAAGAGAATTCTATTCTCTAGATTATTTTATATATAAGGAATAAAATCTAAGGAATAAACAAGGGATAAGCAAACCATGGATAAATCCAAACAACCTTTTCGTACATCCAAGCGATCTTTTCGTAGGCGTTTACCCCCCATCGGATCGGGGGATCAAATCGATTATAGAAACATGAGTTTAATTAGTCGATTTCTGAGTGAACAAGGAAAAATCTTATCTAGACGGGCGAATAGGTTGACTTTGAAACAACAACGATTAATTACTCTCGCTATAAAACAAGCTCGTATTTTATCTTCGTTACCTTTTCGTAATAATGAGAAACAATTGGAGAGAGTGGAGTCGATCCCTAGAACCAAAAAGAAATAGATATACTCTTCAAAACTCCAATTGGAACTTAAGCTTAATGTTTTGCTCGGAAAAACTCGAATCCAGATTTGATTCTTTTATTATAAAAAAGGAAAAATGGGAAAGAAATCTTTCTTCTTGAAAGATGTTCGTTTATTCCTACTACTCAAATCTTAATTTCTTTTTCTTCTATCTTCCCGGAGTCCTTCCCGGAGTCCATTCTCCGGGAAATCCTTTTTCAATCATTCTTTTTTCTCATATCGTATAATAGAATCTATTAAGATTCCTTTATTTTATTTGTCTTTTCTTTTTGATTGATGGTTTTATTTGAAATAATATCAAAACAATTATTATTTGATAGGGCTATTTGCGCAAGTATTTTACGATTCAGAAGCAATTGTCTCTTGTACAGATTGTGGATGAATAGGCTATAACTATAGGATAACCTATCCTCACGAGTTACCGCATTTATCCGAGTAATCCACAAACGACGAAAATCTCTCTTTTTCCTGCTCCTATCTCTATGAGAGGAAACCAAAGCTCTAATTCTTTGTTGAGTAATCGTTCGAGTAAGTCTTGAATGAGCCCCTATAAAGGTTGATGCAAATAAACGAATTTTTTTTCGACGTCTCCGAGCTGTATATCCTCGTTTAACTCTGGTCATTGAATCAAATGAAACTCTCTTGAATAACTAATTGATTTCTCGTCTTTCAGTCATCCTTGTCCTCCGGTCGATTAATAACAAAACGGATTCTTCCGATATATAAAATATAAATTCCAATGGCTTTTGCGACTATGACCTTCCCGACCACGATTTTTTCTTTCTTCAAAGTATCTCGCCTGGAAATAAGAAATTTGACTGCTACTAAATAAAAAAGAATAGTGGATTTCCTCGTTTCTATGGCAACTTATGAAACGGTGAGGTCCTCTCTATACACCGGAGCCTCTTCTTTCATTTCAGCGAATCTTATGGTGAACTTGTATAGTTCACACTTTTAGGCTCTAACCATCCATTTCTCATTTAGAATTCTTTTTTCAATTCTAATTCTAAATTAATAGTCCTTTTCACAAAAAAAACTATCGATACAGTGACGGCATTTAATTCTGAAAGTTGGCTTAGGTAGCTGACCCTATTAGTCCGTTTTTTCAAGAATAGGAGCATAACTTTTTTCCTCCGCTTAATGGATAACTATTTGTTACCAATGGAGAATTCTTTTTCATCTCAAACGGAGTGATTGGATTTGCACCAATAGAAACCATAAATTCATAACCTAATTAGTTCTATGAGATAGATCTTCATTTTGAGAGAATAGTCAATTAAATGACCGTCTTCCACTCTATACTATCCTAATTCATTGGATAGTAGTCGTTGATACTGGAAAAAATATTTGCATTTCTTCACTTCAAACTCATGATCGGAACTGAACGAGTCGCACATACACCCTAGTACATGTTCCTCGACGCTGAGGACATCCTCGAAGAGCGGGAGATTTCGTAACATTTTTGATTGGCTGTCTTGCGTTTCTAATAAGTTGTTTAATGGTTGGCATGGCATGTCTATCGAATATCATTCGAGATATAATAGAGCAAATTGGCTTAGATCGATCTTAACCTGATGGTTGATAATTAGGAATGATTTCTATTCACACGGAAATCTCAAGATTTTAAAAGGAATTTGTATATTTATAAGGAATCCCCAGTATTTTCATTTTCGACCGCTACAAGATCAACGATGCCATGAGCTTGGGCTTCTGTTGCTGACATAAAAACATCCCTTTCCATATCTTCGGATATAACCCATAAAGGTTTGCCTGTTCTTTGTACATAAACTCTTGTGAGAGTTTCGCGAAGCTTCAATATTTCTTCTGCTTCCAGGATAAATTCCCCTGCTTGTGCCTCGTAACGAGAACTAGCAGGTTGGTGAATCATAACCCTGATTCTATTGATATAACATCATGAATGGTTCTTCTATCTATATATCGCACGATTGGGTTGGGTTAAAGTAAGGGGGAATCAAAATAACAATAAAAAATAGAATTAAACAACCGTACGGGCATCTTTTGTACATTGCATACGGCTCTGCAATGGAATTTATTTTTTGTGATAGAATAAATTCTATCGAAAAGAATAAATAGAACCTATCCGATCCAAATTGTTAAATGATCCATTTACCACCCTTCCTTTCGTAGTAGTAAAAAAGATACTATGATGGTTCTGTTGCTTTATATTGATCTATTTATCTCGTTTGTGGTTTATAGCAATCCCAAAGTTTCTTTTTGATACGATCCAAGAAGGATAAAATGATCTTTTTCCATTTTTTTTTTGACTCTTTCTCTCAGAACATAAAAATAAGAAAGATACTTCTGGTGTGGAAGAATAATGGTTTGTGACGCTGAAATTGACTTTTGCTTGACACATAAATCAAATTGGGAATAACTTCTTTCATACTACTATCTCGATACAAAATCTCATGTTAGATAGAAAAAAAAGAAGGGTTTGTTCATATCGAACTCAAAGTGCCATGCTATTATTACTTATTCTTTATTTGATTCATATTAGATACAGCGAAGGCATAGTATTCTTTTTTCTCAAATAAAAACTCATTGGCGCCAAGCGTGAGGGAATGCTAGACGTTTGGTAATTTCTCCTCCGACCAGAATGAAAGATCCCATTGAAGCGGCTAATCCCAGACATAGTGTATGTACAGCCGGTAATACAAATTGCATAGTATCATAAATGGCTATTCCTGGTATTACCCATCCGCCTGGAGAATTTATAAACAAATAAAGATCCCTAGTATTATCTTCTATGCTGAGATATACCATGAGACCAACAATTTGATTTGCGACCTCACTATCAACCTCTTGGCCTAAAAAAATTAATCTTTCTCGATGAAGTCGGTTGATTAGGGCAAAATGGTATCCCTGAGGAACCGTACGTGCACCTTTGGATGCATACGGTTCGAAATAATTGTGAAAAAGATCAATGTGTTGATTCCAGTCCTATTTCTTTTTTTTTTACATGAGTTTTGTTTTGCCCTCCTTCCCCATATTCTCTAAATGTAGAAGATCAAAAAGAATTTTATGAACTTATTGAACTAACTTCTCATTGATGTATTGTTTCATCGAAATTCAAATAACGATGTAATTTTCTTGTTCCTGAATGGGCCCTTTCAATTCTTTTAGGTTCTTGTTCTACTCCGGGGGAAGATTTGCCCGAATTCCATTTGCGCATATAGGTCAAATGATTTCAGTACCACTTCTTTTTTTTTTATTGTTTCATATCTTTCCCCAAGATATTCAATATACTACTCCATTGGTAGACAGTTTGAGATTAGACTTATAGTAAGTTATATCATATTCTATTTCATTACTAATGAAGTTCCTAATTTAGGAATAATTTAATTGAATTTATCTTTCATTTTTAGATAATATTTCTTATTTATACTATTTTATTATTTCTATTATTTCTATTGAATTAATATATTTACAATTTACACTCCCATTCTAGTACTTTTCATTTCCTATTTGGTATTCTCTGAACGGAGCCTGGATACTTTATTTTATCAGTCCAAGTAAACCATCAATTATTCTAATTGATAATATAGATCCCCAATAGGAATTATTGTGCTTCACGCGCCGAATTATTGATAGTTCAATCAATACAATCTTGAATTGATTTGATTGGATTGGGCGAAACAGAGAATACTCGATCGGGGGAGATAACGGGTAAATACCATATGACCTATATGTCTGACAAGTCGCACTATACGTCAACCCAAACTGCATCTTCCTCTCCAGGACTCCGAAAAGGTACTTTTGGAACACCAATGGGCATTAAGATAAATAAAAAATGAAGTACTATACTTTACTTTAATATGGAAACGTGACAATGGTTTTATTGTCTTCATCATCTTTTTTTTTTTCTTTTCTATCATATTTTTCTATCTTATTTTTATATATTAATATATTAATAATATTTAATAATATATTAATATAGAATATATATATTCTATTATATTCTATCTATTTTTATCTATCTATTTTTAATATTTTTAATCTTTTTCTATTGAAAATCTTATATAGATAGGACTGGAAGGTTTATAGAGGAAGACAGAATGAATAAATAAAAATTGTAACGAACGGGATCGATCGGATCAGGCAATTGTTCGAATGATTTCAAATTTGAAAATCAAGTATCTATGCATCATTTTTACCTCAAAATCCTCCCATTGCGTATTGGTACTTATCGGGTATAGAATAAGATCTGTTTCTATTTGTTCTTCTAAATAGAAATAAAATAGTTAAATAGAAATAGTTAGAATTGTTCCCTTCTCTTTCTATTTCTTTCTATTCTATTTCATTCAAAATAAAGAAAAAAAAAAAAGAAGGGAATAAAAAGAGATATCAATCCTTTCCTATAAAAAATCTACCGAACAGGTGAAATACACGGTCTAGTCTTTTCCAATGCGATAAAGTTACATAATGTCTATTTCTTGTTCAGAAAGGGGTATTTACATGGGTTTACCTTGGTATCGTGTTCATACTGTTGTATTGAATGATCCCGGTCGATTAATTGCTGTCCATATAATGCATACAGCTCTAGTTTCTGGTTGGGCCGGCTCGATGGCCCTATATGAATTAGCGGTTTTTGATCCTTCTGACCCTGTTCTTGATCCGATGTGGAGACAGGGCATGTTTGTTATACCCTTCATGACTCGTTTAGGAATAACCAATTCGTGGGGGGGTTGGAGTATCTCGGGAGGAACTATAACGAATCCGGACATTTGGAGTTATGAAGGTGTGGCAGGAGCACATATTTTGTTTTCTGGCTTGTGTTTCTTGTCAGCTATCTGGCATTGGGTGTATTGGGACCTAGAAATATTCTCTGATAAACTTACGAAAAAACCTTCTTTGGATTTACCCAAGATCTTTGGAATTCATTTATTTCTCTCAGGAGTCGCTTGCTTTGGCTTTGGTGCATTTCATGTGACCGGCTTATATGGTCCTGGAATCTGGGTGTCTGATCCTTATGGACTAACTGGAAAAGTACAATCTGTAAATCCAGCATGGGGTGCGGAAGGCTTTGATCCTTTTGTTCCGGGGGGAATAGCTTCTCATCATATTGCAGCAGGTACATTGGGCATATTAGCGGGTCTATTCCATCTTAGTGTCCGTCCGCCTCAACGTCTATACAAAGGATTACGCATGGGAAATATTGAAACTGTGCTTTCCAGTAGTATTGCTGCTGTTTTCTTTGCAGCTTTTGTAGTTGCTGGAACTATGTGGTATGGTTCAGCAACTACCCCAATCGAATTATTTGGGCCCACTCGTTATCAGTGGGATCAGGGGTATTTCCAGCAAGAAATATATAGAAGAGTTGGTGCCGGACTATCAAAAAATATGAGCTTATCGGAAGCTTGGTCTAAAATTCCCGAAAAATTAGCTTTTTACGATTACATTGGTAATAATCCGGCGAAAGGGGGATTATTCAGAGCAGGTTCAATGGATAACGGGGATGGAATAGCTGTTGGGTGGTTAGGGCACCCCATATTTAGAGATAAAGAAGGGCGCGAACTCTTTGTACGTCGTATGCCCACTTTTTTTGAAACATTTCCAGTAGTTTTGGTAGATGGAGACGGAATTGTTAGGGCCGACGTTCCTTTTAGAAGAGCAGAATCCAAGTATAGTGTTGAACAAGTAGGGGTCACTGTTGAATTCTATGGTGGCGAACTCAATGGAATCATTTATAGTGATCCTGCTACTGTGAAAAAATATGCTAGACGTGCCCAATTAGGTGAGATTTTTGAATTAGACCGGGCTACTTTAAAATCCGATGGGGTTTTTCGTAGCAGTCCAAGGGGTTGGTTCACTTTTGGACATGCTACGTTTGCTTTGCTCTTCTTTTTCGGACACATTTGGCACGGCGCCAGAACCTTGTTCAGAGATGTTTTTGCCGGTATTGATCCAGATTTGGATTATCAAGTAGAATTTGGAGTATTCCAAAAACTTGGAGATCCAACTACAAGGAGACAAGTAGTCTGATAAAAAATCCCTTTGCCATCTTTTGCCTCTCTTTTTTCTAGTATTTCCTATTTATATTATTATTTATATTATATTCATAATATAGTTCATAATATAGTATTTAGATAATATAGTGTTTAGCTATTTAGTATTTTGAATTTGTTCAATTCTATAATGAAGCTATAATTTCTCTTTTCTATATTAACTGAATCTATTTCATATTAAGTATTTCCTAATAGATTAATAGATTACATAGTAATCTACTATTACTATACTAAATAGATAAATCTAGATTCTATTATCTAAATACTCTTTTACTATTTAGTAGTAGTTAGTAATAGTAAATTGTGAGTCAATGATCCAAAACGAATAGGTGTGGAAGCTATAATTGTAAACCACGAGCGAATCTATGGAAGCATTGGTTTATACATTCCTCTTAGTTTCGACTTTAGGGATAATCTTTTTCGCTATCTTTTTTAGAGAACCACCTAAAGTTCCAACTAAAAAAATGAAATGATTTTTCATTATTTCCATTGAAGTAATGAGCCCCCAATATTCATATGGGGGCTCATTACTTCAACTAGTCCCCATGTTCTTCGAAGGGATCTCTTAATTTTTGAGAGGGTTGCCCAAAAGCGGTATATAAGGCATACCCAGTAAAGCTTACAAGTAAACCGGAAATGGAGATGGCGACTAGGGTTGCTGTTTCCATTTTTTCGATAATTGAAAGATCACAAAGGATCACCATAATGTCGTTTATTTACAACTACAACGGAATGGTATACAAAGTCAACAGATTTTAACCCATGATCAAAGAGGATTTATGGCTACAAAAACCGTTGAGAGTAGTTCTAGATCTGTGCCAAAACCAACTGGTATAGGGATTTTATTGAAACCATTGAATTCAGAATATGGAAAAGTAGCTCCAGGGTGGGGGACTACACCACTTATGGGAGTTGCAATGGCTCTATTTGCAATATTTCTATCTATTATCTTAGAGATTTATAATTCATCTGTTTTACTGGATGGAATCTTAATTAATTAGTTCATAAAAACTAGGACTTGGATTTATAAACCATTCTGGTAGTTCGATCGTGAATTTTATTTGTTTTGATATTTCATTTCCGGAATATGAGCGTGTGACTTGTTATAATTGATCCTATTTATAATACAGAGAATGGACCTGTCATCTCTATCAAGATGATTCTACCTCGTCAGATATTTCTTCTAGTCTCTGGAGCACGGACTATATAGAATAGATCAAATAGATCAAAAAAAGAAAGATTTGAACTATGATTCATACCTATTATTCAGACCTCGCAACCAGATTAAAAAGATGGAAATAGGTCTTTTAGAACAAACAATTTTTTTTTTTCCTTCATACTTCTTTTGACCGAAAGAAGCCTCTTTATCTAGTTATCTAGATTTTTTTGAGTTATTACTCTTCTATTACTATTACATTCATTAAGTGATGATCCAATGGTTTTTACTCAGAAAACCTTTGAGTTTAGCTTTGGCTTTCTTAAATCATCGTGGTTCTAGTATGAATCTGAGGTTTCATTTGATTCATAGGGTCTCAACAAGAGAATTCCTATAAAAAAGAAAATAGGGAAGAGAAAATTCAAGAGGCCTGTCACGATTAACATAAATAAATATGGATGAGCCAACTTGAAATTGTATTTCTTGGCATTATCATCACAAAGAAGAGATTCCGGATTCTTATTACTTCGTATATTTGGGTCAAATCGAGTCAAGTGGCTAAGCCACAAGAAGTTTGAAACTCTCTATATCCGTTGAAACCAGTATTTGTGTGTTTTGGCTTGAGCCGTACGAGATGAAATTCTCATATACGGCTCTCAGAGGGGGAGTCTTTCTTCAGTTACCTATCTCAATAAAGTATATGATTGGTTCGAGGAACGTCTCGAGATTCAAGCGATTGCAGATGATATAACTAGTAAATATGTTCCTCCTCATGTCAACATATTTTATTGTCTAGGGGGTGTTACGCTTACTTGTTTTTTAGTACAAGTAGCTACGGGTTTTGCTATGACCTTTTACTATCGTCCAACTGTTACAGAGGCTTTTTCCTCTGTTCAATACATCATGACTGAGGTCAACTTTGGTTGGTTAATTCGATCAGTTCATCGATGGTCAGCAAGTATGATGGTTCTAATGATGATCTTGCACGTATTTCGTGTGTATCTTACGGGTGGATTTAAAAAACCCCGCGAATTAACTTGGGTTACAGGGGTGGTTCTGGCTGTATTGACCGCATCTTTTGGCGTAACTGGTTATTCCTTACCTCGGGACCAAATTGGCTATTGGGCAGTAAAAATTGTAACAGGCGTACCTGAAGCTATTCCTATAATTGGATCGCCTTTGGTAGAATTATTACGTGGAAGTGCTAGTGTAGGCCAATCCACTTTAACTCGTTTTTATAGTTTACATACTTTTGTATTGCCTCTTCTTACTGCCATATTTATGTTAATGCACTTTCCAATGATACGGAAGCAAGGTATTTCGGGTCCTTTATAGAGAAGGCAGATCATAGATATTTGTAAATTATCATATCGGGGAGGAACAAGAGTCTTTCATTGCTAAGAATATGGATTCTTGAAAAATCGGGCATGTTATTTGGATACTTCTATTCAACTATTATTCAACTATTAAGTATTTTTTCTTTGATACGAATTGAATAGTTGAAGTAGATTTTCCTAAACTAAGAGAGGATGGATTATGGGAGTGTGTGACTTGAACTATTGATTGGTCCATGCAGATATATGATTTTATCCGCCACGTTGGAATGAAAAGACCAATGTGTCTCCGCATCCAACCATTACGTCAGTCCCTTTATTTAGCATAGGATAGGCCGGTTCACTTGAGGAGAATATTTTCTATGATCATACCATAACCGAATCATGTTATGCATGAAAAGGCTCCGTAAAATCCCTAGAATAAGTGATGTGGAATGATCCAATGTTCTATTTATACCACTTTGTTTGATTCTTCTTCTTTTTTTTTTTTTTAGTAATTTTCTTCTAACTAATTGATATTGATAGTAATCTTATTAAGTTTTTTAGAGTATGTAGATAGTATGTAGATGCATTCATTTCCTCTGCATCGACCCTTATTTAGGATACTATCGGAGTTAAATAAGGGATCTAAGGAAGAACAGGGGCTAGACTTTATTAGTAACAAGTAAAAACTTTGTATTTTTTTATGGAATAAAATCGAGATGTTGTGGGGATAAATACCAACCAAAAGACATGAGACAATCCAAAAAGCCCTTGATCATGATCTAATTTGTAAGCCTACTTGGATATTGAGCATTTCCTTGTTGTCAGAACTGAATTCTTTGCAATGAATCGTTACAACTCGGGGAAAGTAAATTTGATAAATATTTTCTTACATAGAGTCATTCTACATTAAATATGTAGATATTTATGAAATCTAGATCTTCTATGGATCTATTTCTGTGATTCTTTTGATTCTTGCTCGAGCCGGATGATAAAAAATTATCATGTCCGGTTCCTTTGGGGGATGAATTCACCTATCCAAATAACAAAGAAACCTGATTTGAATGATCCTGTATTAAGAGCTAAATTGGCTAAAGGGATGGGACATAATTATTATGGAGAACCTGCATGGCCTAATGATCTTTTATATATTTTTCCAGTAGTAATTCTAGGAACTATTGCATGTAATGTGGGTTTAGCAGTTTTAGAACCGTCACTAATCGGTGAACCGGCAGATCCGTTTGCAACTCCGTTGGAAATATTACCCGAATGGTACTTCTTTCCCGTATTTCAAATTCTTCGCACAGTACCCAATAAGTTATTGGGTGTTCTTTTAATGGTTTCAGTACCAATAGGATTATTGACAGTACCTTTTTTGGAGAATGTCAATAAATTCCAAAATCCATTTCGTCGTCCAGTAGCTACAACAGTCTTTTTGATCGGTACCGCAGTAGCTCTTTGGTTAGGTATTGGAGCAACTTTACCTATTGATAAATCCCTAACTTTAGGTCTTTTTCAAATTGATTAAACCGTTAAATACCACGACATAGGTATCTAAGGAAGATACCCTTACTGGATCTTCCTTAGATACATCAATCTTATTAGGATTAGGATCTATTCTGCAAATAGATGGAACGTGTCGGAGATGAAAGATATTCTTTTTTTTTTAGAAAAACTAAAAAAATGAAAAAAGTCCAATAGATTTAAAATGAAAACTTTTTTTTAGGTAAATTGATTTCAAAATGCTTCTGTAGAGTACCCAATATCTGTTTGACATCTTCTATGCTAAAATATTCTATTTTCATAAGATCTTCTTGACTGTAACTCAAAAGGTCCAATAATGTATTTATATTGGACCTTTTGAGACAATTATAGGTCCTGGAAGACAATTCTGATTGGTCAATAAAAATAAATGTCAATGGAATTCCTTTTTTGTTTTTCTTAAGATTAGTGAATCTGTCTTGAAAGGAAAAAAGAGGTAGATTCCATCTGTTTTCATTTTCCTCGAGATTCATGTCCTCTTCCTCTGCATGTAGAAAAGGAATCAATAAATCAATCAAATTACGAGAAGCTTCATAAAGTGCTTCTTTAGGAGTTAAACTTCCATTCGTCCATATTTCTAGAAAGAGTATCTCTTGTTTTTCATTCCCATTCCCATAAGAATGAATACTATGATTCGCATTTCGAACAGGCATAGATACAATATCTATAGGATAACTTCCATCGTGAGAGTCATTTTTGGATTTCATATGATATCCGCGATCTCTTTTGATTTGTAATTCAATAAACAAATCAATTGGTTCTGTCAGGTTAGCTATATGCTGTGTCGTGTCAACTATCTCTACAGAAGGTGGTGAGATGATATCGTGAGCTGTTATGTATTTGGGACCCCTTACACAAATGGATGCGTCCCTAACTCCATAGAGATTACTTCTCAATACAATCTCTTTCAAATTTATTAAAATCTCATGTACTGATTCTTCAATACCTGCTATCGTAGAATATTCATGCAGCACATTTGAAAATGTTGCACGTGTTATACATGTTCCTTCTATTTCTCCAAGTAAAGCCCTTCGCATGGCAATACCTATTGTATCGGCTTGACCTTTCATAAGCGGGGACAGAACGAAACGACCATAATAAAGACGCTTGCTGTCTACTCTTGATTCAACACATTTCCACTGTAGTGTTCGAGTGGATCCTACTACTTCTTCTCGAACCATACTATTCTTTTTCTTTTATTTAGGATTATTGGATCAGATCATTGAATCATTTCTTTCTCTTGGAATCTCTTGAATTCTGATTTCTATACACGTCTTTTTTTAGGGGGACGACATCCATTATGCGGCATGGGTGTTACATCACGTACAAAACTTAATAGCATCCCATTTCTACGAATGGCTCGTAATGCCGCATCTCTTCCGAGACCGGGACCCTTTATCATAACTTCTGCTCGTTGCATACCCTGATCCACTAATGTACGAATAGCATTAAATGCCGCGGCTTGAGCAGCATAGGGTGTTCCTTTTCTTGTGCCTCTGAATCCAGAGGTACCTGCGGAAGCCCAAGAAACCACTCGACCTCGTACGTCTGTAACAGTTACAATAGTATTGTTGAAACTCGCTTGAACATGAATAACTCCTTTTGGTATTCTACGTTCATTCTTTTTTGAACCAATACGTGCATTCTTACGTAAACCAATTTTTGCTATAGGTTTTGTCATATCTTATTAGATCATATTTCTTTTTATATATACATGAGTTTTATTTTAAAGAGTTCTTTATTTATAACTTGATAAGAATTATCTCTGTCTCTGTTTATGTCTTGGATTGGAACAAATAACTATAATTCGACCCCGCCTACGAATCAAGCGACATTTTTCACAAATCTTACGAACAGAAGCCCTTATTTTCATATTTCTAATTCCTTACTTTATTATTTGATTTGATTTTTTTGGAATCAAAAATCAGTTTATTAGATTTTTGAACTTCAAATTATATCCCTACGAAAAGGATGTTTAAAATAATGATCTAATCGTTCGAATCTTTTTTGCGAAGTCTGTAAATTATACGTCCCCTGGTTGAATCATAACGACTCATTTCAATTTTGACTCTATCTCCGGGTAGTATACGTATAAAACTGCGCCGAATTCTCCCCGAAATATAACCTAGAATTAGATCTTCATTATCTAACCGAACTCGGAACATACCGTTGGGAAGTGATTCAGTAATTAAACCCTCATGAATCAATTTTTGTTCTTTCATTCCAGGGAACCCCCTTTCCTTTAAGTATCAACTAATAGAGGAAGAGTTCTATAATTCACTTCTACTCTCTATTTTACAAATAGTAAGTTCGAGATAAAATTAGGGTATCCCAGGAGAATTACCATACATAACACAAAATTTCTCCTCCAATTTTTTCTAGTCGAGCTTCTCGATCTGTCATTATACCTCGAGAAGTAGAAAGAATTACAATTCCCATTCCACCTAAAATCTTAGGAATTCGTTGATAATTGGAATAGATTCGTAGACCGGGTCGGCTTATACGTTTTAAAATTATCTTATTCCCTTTCTTAATCTTTCTATGTCGTAAGGTTGAAACCAAGAGATTTTTTTGACTTTCTTGATGTTTTCGAACGTTTTCAATAAAACCTTCTCGTAAAAGTATTTTCACAATGTTTTTAGTGATATTAGTAGATACTATTTGAACTCTTCTCTTTTTATCGATGTCAGCATTTCTTATAGAAGTTATTATATCGGCAATAATGTCCCTACCCATGACGAACTATAGTTATTGGTGCCCCCCATTTTGATATAATCAACATGCTTATTTTTTGTTTTCTTTTTTATTGAATTTTGTCAATTCTAAGAAATTCTTAGAGATTTCAAATATCTGCATGAGACACAATCTATTAATAGGATCTATATTCAGATATTTGAATATGATATCCTATTTTCTTTCATCTATAAGACTTCGGGTGCTAATGAAACTATCTTAGTAAAATTCAACTGTCGCAATTCTCGAGCAATCGCACCAAAAATTCTAGTTCCTTTTGGATTTCCTTCTTGATCAATGATAACCGCTGCATTGTCATCATATCGTATTATCATACCGTTGTCACGTTTGAATTCTTTACACGTGCGTACAATCACAGCTCTAATTATTTCTGATCTTTCTAAAGGCATGTTGGGCACTGCTTCTTTGATTACAGCAACAATAACATCACCGATATGAGCATATCGGTGATTACCAGTTCCTATGATTCGAATACACATCAATTCTTGAGCTCCACTGTTATCCGCTACATTCAAAAGAGTCTGAGGTTGAATCATATCATTTTTATTTGAATCTATTATTTCAATGCAAGGGAGAATGGAAAAAAGAAATATTGTCTGTCCAGAGATAAATAAATCTGTGGTTTTTTTTTTAATTCTCCATACTCCTTTACTTTTGTTTATCTATCCTGAAATAACAAATTGAGTTTGTATAGGCATTTTGCATGCTGCTATTTTCATAGCAGTTTTGGCTACAATTTCTGATACTCCACTCATTTCATAAAGTATTCGGCCTGGTTTAACAACGGATACCCAATATTCGGGGGATCCCTTGCCCGAACCCATACGTGTTTCTGTAGGTCTCACAGTAACAGGTTTGTCGGGAAAGACACGTACCCATATCTTTCCACCACGACGTGCATATCGTGTCATTGCTCTTCGCCCTGCTTCTAGTTGTCTAGCTGTGATCCAAGCAGGTTCAAGTGCCTGAAGAGCATATTGACCAAAACAAATATGATTGCCTCGGCAAGATATTCCCTTCATTCTACCTCTATGTTGTTTACGAAATCTGGTTCTTTTGGGGTTATAGTTGATGTTTTTTTTTCTGAATTCCATCTCTACTGCAGAGCCGGACATGAGAATTTCTTCTCATCCAGCTCCTCGCGAGTGAAATGATTCAATAAAATAATATTACATATACACATGTATTTATTTATTTCATTCAATAAATAAAATATTAAAATTAAATAAATATAAATATAAATAAAGGGTTCGCGGGCGAATATTGACTCTTTCCTTCCTCCTTCATTTGTAGGGTAAATTGATGACCCTTCAGAAGAAATCCATTTTTTATTGGTTCCTTTCGCCATCCTACCCAATGAATCTTTAGTATTTTTTCGTTTTCAAGAAAATATTATGTAGTCACAGGTTCCATCGTTCCCATAGCTTCTCCATTAATGTTTAGGCTTGAACTCTGCAATGGAGCTCTCAACAAAGTTTGTTATTTGTTTCCGAGTAAATATTCTCAGTTTTTCTTAACCCGAAGCTCTATGAAATTATTCTCTATTTTCTATTCTTTAGATTATCCATATTGATTAAATTATTTCGATTATTATTTTCATTTCTTTTATGAGATTTAATATATCTTGTTTAGATTTTTTATTTGTATATTTCTTATTAGAGTTTAAATTTTAATTGTATATTTTGATTGTAATTGTAGATTGATGTTGATGCTTTATAACACTGCCTTTTTTATGGGGTAATTTTTCATAAACCATACATATCATATGGGAATCATATATCATTGATATCTTTATTCTCTCTTTCTATCATCCTTCCATTTTTCCATACATATCCCTTTTTTTTTCACAATTCATAATCAGATTTTTTTATGAGAAGAATTTCAGTTGCTACAACTATATGATATATTAAGTCATATAGTGACTTTTTCTTGGGATCTCGACAATACGAAGCAATAAGTTGGTTATTAGTTTTTAGTTTATTTCGTTTTAATAGCTATTAAGTTGATAGTGGGATCAGCTTTTTTTTTTTTTATCTCTATTAGAAACTCTCAATAAAAAACTAACGAGTCACACACTGAGCATAGCAATTATACTAAAATATAAATTTAATTTTAAATTAAAAAGTAAATCAAATTTTTATTCAACCTTATAGAATTAGAATTGTTCGTTTTTCTTTGATTAAGAAAAAAAAAAAAAAAGATAAGAAAAGAATTTCTCTATCGATGAGCAGAATGATGAGATAAAGAAAGGGCCAGTCTGATTCTTTCTTTCTTATTATTGGTTTACAAATATCCAAATTTTAATACCTAAGACTCCATAGATAGTTCTAATTGTATGGGAACAGTGATCAATTTTAGCGCAAATTGTTTGTAAAGGAACCCTGCCTTCTCTGATCCATTCGACACGTGCAATCTCTTTTCCGTCGATACGCCCTGCAATTTGTACTTGAATTCCTTTTGTACCCGTTTGTTCAGTTAATTCAATAGCTTTTTTCATTGCCTTTCGAAATGAGACTCTATTTTTTAATTGTAAAGCTATATATTCTGCAAGAATATTAGGTTGTCCATAAGGCTTATCAATTCTTGTGATAGCAATGTTGAGTCTCCGGTTTACAGAATGAAACTCTTTTTGTACATTCATCTGTAATTCTTCGACTCCCCGTGTTTGTCCTTCTATTAATAAATTAGGAAATCCAATATAGATTATGACCTGAATCAAATCTATTCTTTTTTGAATTCCTATATGGGCAATTCCTTCGAAACCTGAAGATATTCTCTTATTTCTTTTTACATAGTCCTTAATACAATTCCGTATTCTTTCATCTTCTTGTAGACCCATGGAAAAATGATTTGGTTTTGCGAACCAAAAAGAATAATGACTTTGAGTTGTTCCAAGTCTGAAACCAAGTGGATTTATTTTTTGTCCCATATTTTTCTATTATTTTTCCATCCCCCCCTTTTTTTCTAAATAGAAATCTAAATTTTAGATTTTTCTTTTAAAAAAATCTTTATATGACAAGTGGTTCTTTTTATAAGATAACTACGCCCTCGAGCCCGAGGTCTTAACTTTTTCACAATAGCGCCTCTATTGACTTCAGCTTTACATATAAATAAATCAGCTTCATTCAAACCCATATTCTTACTAGCATTTGCTGCTGCAGAATAAACTAATTTTAAAATTGGATAAGATGCCCAATAAGGCATTAGTTCCAATATCATGAGTGTTTCCTCATAAGAACGTCCGCGAATTTGATCAATTACTCTTCGTGCTTTGAAGACAGACATATTCATATGTTGAGCTAACACTTTTGCTTCTCTATCCGAATTTTCGTTCTTTATCATAAAAGTTCTCCCCCGCCAATGAATGATAAGTGCCTAGGTGAAGTATAGTATAAGATAAGTCATAAAAGTCTAAGTCTTAGTAGATTAGTATACTAGAAAAAGAAATCTATCTATACTCTTACTATAAGATAAAGACTCTTAACTATTAAGATAAGGCTTTTCACATGAATACTTCGTAGAACGACTAACGACGAGATTTATTATCGTTTCTCGCGTGTCTCACGAAAGTGAGAGTAGGTGCGAATTCTCCCAATTTGTGACCGACCATACGATCTGTGATATAAATAGGTAAATGCTCCTTTCCATTATGAATAGCGATTGTATGGCCAATCATTGTGGGTATAATGGTAGATGCCCGAGACCAAGTCACTATGATTTCTTTCTCCTCCCTCCTGTTGAGTTTTTCAATTCTTCCCGATAAATGATTAGCTACAAAAGGATTTTTTTTTAGTGAACGTGTCACGGCTGATTACTCCCCCTTTTTTTTTTTTACATTTTTTCAATTGGCATTCTATGTCCAATATCTCTATCTTAATCTGAAGTATAATGATGAATGGAAAAAAGAGAAAATCCCTTAGCTAGATAAGGGAAGGGGCGGATGTAGCCAAGTGGATCAAGGCAGTGGATTGTGAATCCACCATGCGCGGGTTCAATTCCCGTCGTTCGCCCATCACATTATTTCGAATTCCAAAGATTCGATTTTCAATGTTCCTATTTACGGCGCCGAAGAATAAAACTATCACTATATTTGTTCCTTTTCCTACTTCTTCTTCCAAGCGCAGGATAACCCCAAGGGGTTGTGGGTTTTTTTCTACCAATTGGGGCTCTCCCTTCACCGCCCCCATGGGGATGGTCTACAGGGTTCATAACTACTCCTCTTACTACAGGACGCTTACCTAGCCAACACTTAGATCCGGCTCTACCCAAACTCTTTTGGTTCACCCCAACATTACCCACTTGTCCGACTGTTGCTAAGCAGTTTTTGGATATCAAACGGACCTCCCCAGATGGTAATCTTAATGTGGCCGATTTACCCTCTTTTGCAATCAGTTTCGCTACGGCGCCTGCTGCTCTAGCTAATTGTCCACCCTTTCCAAGTGTGATTTCTATGTTATGTATGGCCGTGCCTAAGGGCATATCGGTTGAAGTAGATTCTTCTTTTTTATCAATAAAAACCCCTTCCCAAACTGTACAAGCTTCTTCCAAAGCATACGGCTTTCTAGATGTATATGATGATATCTAGACAGATGGATCTTATATGAATCGTATGATGAAGTACCACATGAGTGGATATATAGGAATCCAAATCTGCCGAATCACTCATGTTAGGATCTTCTACATCCTAGGTCTCCCCGTTCCGTCATCTGGCTTATGTTCTTCATGTAGCATTCAGACCGGATGACTCTATGAAATTACGTCGATACTTCCACATATTACGGGTAACGTAGGAGACATCTCTATTTTCTCCGGGGGGTCTTTCTAATTACCACTGCTTAGCTTTCAATTCGCCTCTGACCATCAAATGAAATGTGAATAACCCGTCCTCCTCTCTTTGAAACAAGGGGCGCTTCCGGTTCTGTGCGCGCTTCAAACAATTTTGTCTTCTCCATATTACCATATCTATAGAGTCACTAATTCTCTATGAGGAACTACTGAACTCAATCACTTGCTGCCGTTACTCAACAGTTTTCTGTTGAGGTCTATCCCGTAGAGGTACTCCAATTGGATCAGTGATCGATTTCTAGGTTTCGTCGTAAACCTAATTGGTTACTTCCAATGACGTAAATCAATAGTTCAACCCGCACTCAAAGGTAGGGCATTTCCCATTGATATAGGAACTTCTGTACCAGAAACAATGGTATCTCCAATTCTAGCCCCTCTGGGATGTAAAATATATCTCTTCTCACCATCCCCATAGTGTATGAGACAAATGTAGGCATTTCGATTAGGGTCATATTCTATGGTTACGATTCTACCAGATAGATCTTTTTCATTCCGTCTAAAGTCGATTTTACGGTATAGACGCTTATGACCTCCCCCTCTATGCCCTGCGGTAATGATCCCTCTGGCATTACGACCTTTACCACAACGATGCTGTCCATAGATCAAATTATTTCGTGGATTGGATTTCAATTTCACTTGATGACTGTCTACGGCTCCATTGCGTGTGCTCGGGGTAGAAGTTTTGTATAAATGTATTGCCGTGTTATTAAGTCTTTTGCTTTAAGTTCTTTTCTCTATAAGAGGTGGAATAGAATAACCCGGTTGAAGCGTAATGATCATACGTCTGTAATGCATCGTATGTTCCATAATAGGTCCCATCCTTCTACCCTTTCCCGGGAGTCGATGACTATTCATAGCTATTACCTTGACACCAAAGAATAGTTCGACCCAATGCTTTATTTCTGTCCTAGTTGATCCTGATTCGACATTAGAAGTATATTGATTGTTCCCCAATAACCGAAGACTTTTTTCTGTAAATACTGCATATTTGATTCCATCCATAAATCCATTTTCTTCCCTATGAGTTCCAGTATCGATACGAATTCTAGTTCTTACTGTTCATATGTTATGGTATTCATTAATATAACATAAATATAATATAACATAAACATACCAATTTGCTATGTATGGATGATGATATTCCGTTGATACAGAGCCAATTTCAATATACTTATTGAATGTTCCCATTGGCGTGCATCCAGCAGGAATTGAACCTACGAATTTGCCAATTATGAGTTGGGCGCTTTAACCATTCAGCCATGGATGCTTAACAGGGATCATCATCATCGTACATCGTGAATAACCAAATTCCAATTGAAATGAAATCTTTAGGAGGAGTGAATGAAGCGACATCAATTCAAATCCTGGATATTCGAATTGAGAGAGATATTGAGAGAGATCAAGAATTCTCACTATTTCTTAGATTCCTGGATCAAATTCGATTCAGCGGGATCTTTCACTCAAATTCTTTTCCACCAAGAACGTTTTATGAAACTATTTGACCCCCGAATTTGGAGTATCCTACTTTCACGTGATTCACAGGGTGCAACAAGCAATCGATATTTCACGATCAAAGGTGTAGTACTGC